AATTAGATCCTTTATCCATAGAATAAAAGTAAAGTATCTAGGCATACCTATTTCTTCATATTCATATTTCGACTTTTATGAAGTTTATTTCTTTGCTACAGCTGATAAAAATCGTTGTTTTGAACGATACATATGTAGAAAGCCTACTCTTTGTTTCTAGTATTTATTAACGTTAACGGATTTTTTCTTTCTTTCCTTTTTTTATTTCTATAGTGGAGATAGTCGCACGTAATGACAGATCACGGCCATATTATTAAAAGCTTGTGGTAAGAATGGGTTTCGCTCTAGGGCCCGAAAATAATATTCCAAAGCTTTCGTATGTTCCCCGTTACTTGTGTGGATAAGGCCTATGTTATAGAGTATATAACTTCGATCATAAGGATCAATTTCTAGTCGCATAGCTTCATAATAATTCTGTAAAGCTTCCGCATAATTTCCTTCGGATTGAGCCGACATCCGTTACGGTCGCCATTCGATTCAAAGAATCTCCGTTTCAGAACCGTACATGAGATTTTCATCTCATACGGCTCCTCCTTTATGTGCATAATGATAATAATACATGGAATCAAAAAGACTGAAATATTCTCATTATAAACTAAGCGGGGCTGGTGTTTTTACAAGAAATCTCTAGCCAACCTTCTTGTAGAAGATCTTTCCTTAACATCAAGCATGTTGGTATTAGATAAAAAAAAGTTACTCCAACAATTTCTTTGTCTTCAACGCCCTTAAATTTGCAGGAATTAGTCACTTCAACAGTCTTCGATGGTTATACGGGTATCCAAAATACGAACGAGATGGATGTTTGTTGTCCCAACCATTGTTAGTCCCGATCCTGATAAGGAAAAGGTATAATTTATAACAAAGTTTTCGTGTGTTGATTCCTAGGAGTAGTGCTTCTTCCCCTATGCCCCCTATTGGTACTAGTGGAGTAGGGTTGACCTAACCCATAGGTGTAACCTTTCGCTCAATACTCTAGAATCGACAATTGAAGCATCTGAGGCTGCATTAATCGGGGATACACGACAGAAGGCGTTGTTTTATTTACAAACTTCACCTTCAACAAGCGTAGATTTATTTCCATAATTTTTTTCTTCCTATCCCGAATAATGTTGTCTTTCTCTTAAGACTGAGAGCGGTAAAAATAAAAAAAATAAAAAAATAATCAAATCGCACCATCTCTGTAATAGGTGAATGCCTCTTTTTCTCCCGAAGTTGTCGGAATTATTCGTAATAAGATATTGGCTAAAATTGAAAAGGTTTTATCAATAAAATTTCCATTTATCCCAGATCTAGACATAGGTGTATTAATCCATTCTATAATTTATTTTAATTCCCTTTCGTGAGAAAACGATCCCACAAACAAAGGAATTGTGCAGTACGAAATAACATAAAAACGGATTCATTAAAAAGGAAGACCTTTTACTCAAATTGTTTCTTTTTGACAGGAATCAATAAAAAAAATCCGGGGGCGGTTCATGAATTTGGAATAAATTTATGGGTTAAGAAGTTGGAGTAAAGAGTTGTTGTTGAAAAATCTAAAACTGGAAAGAAATTTTATAATTTTTATGAAAATTGAATAATAGTGTAAACTAAATAGAATCATGATTTAAAGGTATCCATTAAACACAGTCTAAAAAAAATATATCGATCATTGGATTCGTTTCAATTGAGTGATTTAATCCGGTATAAATATTAGAAAGGGCGGAAACACCATCTTCGCAAACATGAATAGATATATATCCTTATTTTACAATTTTTCCCAAAAAGGATTTTTCTTTATACCCAGCCTCGGAGGAAGGATTTTTCTTTGATGAAAAGTTTTCTATTTTTAGAGTTAAAATTGAATGTACATAATACCTATCCAAAATAATATGAATGACTCACTATTCACTCGGTTTTTGGGCCATAATCATTATGTAGGAGAGATGGCCGAGTGGTTCAAGGCGTAGCATTGGAACTGCTATGTAGACTTTTGTTTACCGAGGGTTCGAATCCCTCTCTTTCCGTACTCGTCAACTAATTCACCAATGTTACTGACTGTGCAATGCATCAAATAAGAATGGATACTCCAACAGTTAGACCTTTCTTTGATATAGATTATCTATTCCTACCCCGAATTTCTGTGGTACGAAAAATACTGGACAAAATCGACAAGGAATGAAAATACCCTACTGATCTATGATACATGAATAAGAGAAAAATCCCCAGATGAAACCCCTTACCTTACTTACCCCCGGTCCCTTTACTTAAGCCAAAATGAAGGGGGCAAAATTGCCCGAACCCTTGTTATTTTAGTTATGGTTAAGTCTGACGAGAGTAATATTCTACAACTAGCAATTCGTTTATTTTCAAACCGACCCATTTACTATCTATTATTTGATTGACTAATCCTTCATATTGGAATGGGTGAAGAGTCAAATGTTTTGGTAATTCCTCACGGGGGGGTGAATCAAGATAATTTTGAATCAGAGCCCTGGATTTTTGCTCATCCCTCACTGTAATAATATCTCGGGGTTTGCAGCGATAACTTGGTATATCTACTATACGACCATTAACTAAAATATGTCTGTGGTTAACTAATTGGCGGGCTTGAGGAATAGTCGAAGCCATACCTAATCGAAAAAGGATGTTATCTAAACGCATTTCAAGTAATTGTAGTAAAACCTGACCTGTTGACCCTTTGGCTTTTCCGGCGATCCGAACGTATTTAAGTAATTGTTGTTCTGTAAGACCATAATGAAAGCGCAATTTTTGTTTTTCTTCTAAACGAATACGATATTGAGATTTTTTGCCGGGGCGCGATTGGTTTCTAAGATCGCTTCCGGCTCTAGGCTTTTTACTAGTTAGCCCCGGTAAAGCCCCCAGACGACGGATTTTTTTGAAACGAGGTCCTCTGTAACGCGACATAAAGACTCCTTATTTTTTATGAAATTTCATAAAACAAAATTAAAACTAAACTAAAATATGATAAATTAAGCGAAATTTACTGAAGTATTACAAAGAATAAATAATTAGAGGAATTGTATCAATACCCGTACCTTATTGTATATAAATAATTGTATTATATAAATAAAAAGAATTTAAAATAATAAAAATTTAGGGTTCTTTTCTTATCTTAATTGATTTGTTCTACAGAGACCGAACTCCTCCAATCCAATTTTTATTCATAATTGGAAGTTCCTACGAAATAATAGAAATAGATCAGTGACCCTTGGGAAAAGGGAAAGAAGTTTTTCACTTTGATTTCACATTATCAATTAAATTATGTAAAAAATCAAACAAATGGAGAAAAGCCGGCTATCGGAATCGAACCGATGACCATCGCATTACAAATGCGATGCTCTAACCTCTGAGCTAAGCGGGCTCGCATAACATAAATTGTACACATATACTAATTTAGTAAACTACTGAGATATTAATTGTTCATTCTTAGCTATTTCATAAGAAATATTATTTATATAAAAATAAATATATAAAATATATATATATAAAGAATATTTCCAAAAATATTGGATATTTGAATATTAAATTTCGATCTATTTCTCAAATATATGTTTATCGATAATTAATATCTTAATTAGCTTAATTAAATAGTAAGATTTTTTTTTACTATTCTATAGTACTATGTTTTTTTGATATTTTATTATATTTCATATATATTATATATGAAATATATTTTAATTTTTTTATATATTTTATTTAGAATTATCTTCCGTTAATTATAAATTAACGGAATGATTGTTTATAGCCATTTTATTAGTTATGGCTAGTAATTAAATTTTAAATTAATAATACTCAAATTTTCCTTTTTTTGTTATGTTATTAGAGGGTCTGCCCTAAGAAAAGGATAAGAATAAAATGAAAGATAAAAGTGTAATTCAGATCATAATGAAACACTCCTCTGGTTTCATTCGAAAAGGCGAAAGCTAAGATGAAAAAAAAAAAAAAAAGAATCGACCGTTCAAGTATTCAAAATTGCACGGATAGAAATAGGGGCATATCTAAGTATAATAAATATATTATATATAGTATAATATATATGTTATGCGGTATATATCTATATTGAATTTCTGATATAGAAATGTGATATAGAAATGATAGAATCATTTCTGATTGGACCAAATACTGGTCTCCGATAGAGATCAAAGAAAATAGACAAGAAATCAAATAGTAGAAAACACTTTTCAATATAGGAACCTGTATCTAATGAATTCAACGGTTCCAGCATAATATAAATGAAAGAAAAAAGGGTGACGGCATCATAATGTGATCCTAATCACATCACAAAACAAAAAAGGGGATATGGCGAAATTGGTAGACGCTACGGACTTAATTGGATTGAGCCTTGGTATGGAAACCTACCAAGTGAGAACTTTCAAATTCAGAGAAACCCTGGAATTAAAAATGGGCGATCCTGAGCCAAATCCTGTTTTATTAAAACAAACAAGGGTTTCATAAACCGAGAATAAAAAAGGATAGGTGCAGAGACTCAATGGAAGCTGTTCTAACAAATGGAGTTGGCTGCATTGTGTTAGTAAAGGAATCCTTACATCGAAACTTCCGAAAGGATGAAGGATAAACCTATATGCATACGTATAGTACTGCAATACTATCTCCAAATGATTAATGACGGCTCGAATCTGTATTTTTTTATATTTATATGAAAAACGAAAGAATTGTTGTGAATCAATTAAAAATTGAAAAAAGAATCGAATATTCATTGATCAAATCATTCACTCCATCATAGTCTGATAGATCTTTTTAAGAATTGATTAATCGGACGAGAATAAAGATAGAGTCCCATTATACATGTCAATATCGACAACAATGAAATTTATAGTAAGAGGAAAATCCGTCGACTTTAGAAATCGTGAGGGTTCAAGTCCCTCTATCCCCAAAACGAAACGGTTGACTCCCTAATTATTTATCTTTTATCATTTTGTTAGCGATTCAAAATTCGTTATGTTTCTCATTCATTCCACTCTTTCACAAACGGATCT